CCTTGAGAAAGCATAGGATCTTCTGAAAAGAATTACAACACACTACTATAAGATGCTCTATTTTTACATAGAAATGTGTTCGCTCAAGAAAGACTCCAGAGGATGTTGATCGTAAATAAGAAGATTGTTTACGAATAAATAGGAATAAATATTCGCATTCATATACATAAGAATTATATAGGAACCAAAGGAATTTTTTCTTTCTTTTTGAAAAGGCGTAAATGAATTTCTTTGAAGTAACGAGACTATTCAAATTATGATATTCGTGGAAAAGAAATCGCAATAAATGCAAAGAAGGAACATCCTTGATCCAGCATTGAAGTACTTGAACCAAGATTTCCAGATGTATGGGATGAGGTATTAGTAGATCTGACACATAATTCAAATGTAAAAATTTGTCCTCTAAAAAGGGAAATATTGAATGAATAGATCGTAAATTCTGATATTTTAGTATTTTTTTTTCTTCAGAAGATTCAGAAAAAGATACTAATTGCGACGAGAATGGAATTTCCAGAATGACTCCAAAACCTTCTGATACCATTTGAGAAGAAAAATTAGAAGAAAAAAAATTCTTGTACTCCCAAAATTCTTTTTTGTTAGAATCATTAAACGAAGAAATAAAAAAATTCTGTTGATACATTTGAGTAATTAAACGTTTCACAAGTACTAAACTAGATTTCTTGTCATAACCAATAATTTCCACGGGTTCGTAAAAAATCAAACTATTGAAGTTATGATCATGAGCAAGTGAGTAAATATACTCCTGAAAGAGTAGCGGATATAGGAAGTTTTGTTGCCGAAATCCATAAATTTTGCCATTTACGTACATTTATACTGATGAAAACAAAAAAGGGAGTCGCTTCTTGTGTTATTGTTATTAAATGATAACATAGTGCAATATGGTCAGAACGGTGTATGTGTATTGTATATTATACGTAGTATATTCTTTATACTTTTATACTATACTATAGTAGTACTATAAATAACACTGTAGTATATTAGTGTATTATTAGTATATACAGTATTATTAGTATATACAGTAATATACAGTATTACACTACAGTAATACAATTACATTACATTTTTTTTTAGATATCCTTTATTATAAAATTATATACTTTATTATTATTTTATATTTTATTTATTATATTATATTTATTTTATATTTTATTTATTTTAAGATATCTTTTATATTATATTTATATTATTATATAATTATATGTATATATACATATTTATTAAATATTTATTATATATACATATAATACATACTGTTATATTTATGTTATATTTATGTTATATTTATATTGATTGTGATGTAAATAATGTAATGGTAAAAAGGTTATATAGATTATATAAAAGTTAACAACAAATAAAGAATATATACCCCGGAGACAGAGAGCCCAATCAACAGATCTTTTTTCTTTCCCTTTCTATACAATCGGATTTATTGTTAATATAACTAGAATAACAATAAAAGAAATAAATAAAATCTAAAATAACAAGAATAAAAATAAGGAAAAGGTATAAAATCTTTTATTTTCACAACCCGATCGCTCTTTTGACCTTGGAATAAATTTTTTTTATCAGTATACTATTTCTTAGTACACATCTGTCTTAAATTTTAAATAAAGAATAATTAGGATTCAAGAAAAAAAAAAAAGAATCAATGGTCCACTCACAATTAACAAGAGAACCTTTTCCCGCATCAGGCACTAATCTATTTTTAACGTCTAATTAGATCGGGTCTTCATTCAAATTAATTCAAATTAAGAAGATAAGCTCGTTACTTTTTCGTCTTACTCGAATTGGAGCCATAAGGCTCTATCCATTTATTCACTAGACCCAACTAGAATTCTTATGTTATATTATGAGTATTAAATTTTTTTATGATTATTTTATTTATTAAAATTATATTTCATATTTAACGACATGCTCTTTTTTCCATTCATTACCTTTCAGGATCAGTCGCGTTCTTATAAACTCTACCAATAGTCTTGACGAATTCCTTCCTTCATCCAAATGTGTAAAAGATCATAGTCGCACTTAAAAGCCGAGTACTCTACCGTTGAGTTAGCAACCCGGATCTATATGATGTGTAGATATGATCAAAATAAAATAATAAAAAAAAATAAAAATCAATGGAATTGAACTGCACAACTACATCAAAACATGGAACTAGGAAGAAAACAAATCTAAACAACAAAATATCAATAGGATCCGATTCAAAAAACAAGAGATTCAAAATAGAATTGACAAATCACCAAAATTCTTCCAATTTTTTATTTAGTTAAAATCCATTTTGTATAAAGTATAAAATACGGAAGAGGAAATCCAGCAAACCCATCCATTTTACTAAAATGAAGGAAAATGCTAATAGGGAGTGGAGATAAAAAGATCTATTTATCTACGAGATAATTATATCTGTTCGATACGCCATTGTCAATATGAATGGACTTTTTTTTTATTTTTTTTTATAAAAAATTAAATAAATAAATAAAATAAAATATAAAAATAAAATATAAATATTAGTAATATAATTAATATTAATATTAATATAATATATAATTAATATTAATATAATATATAATAATAATATATAATAATAAATATAATATAATTAGAATTAAATAAAATATTGTATTGGATATTATTAGATATTGGATTAGCACAACACAAATGATAAATAAGAGATTTGAGCGTAAAAAATAAGGTAGATATAAAATATAGAAAACAAAATAAAAATATCAGGTTTCCTTAATCAAAAAATAAATAAAAATAAATAAAGGTACAATACAAATACAAGAAAAAGGATTACCCCCCCCTGTTGGGGGGGGTTACACAACAAGAAAAAAAGAAATAAAATAAACTAAATTAAGTAAGAATAAGATAAGATAGAACAAGAAAAGACCAAACTTTGAATAAAGAATTACACAAGGATAGGTACTAGCTTTTTATATTCATGACTTTTATTCTGATCAAAATAAACTCTAAATTCTTTATTTAAAGAGTTCTGCCTTCCTTAAAATATTATGAACAGTTCCTGTGGGTTGAGCACCCTTTTCAAGGAAATATAGAATAGCAGGAACATTTAAATAAGTTTGATTATTTATCGGATCATAAAAACCCACTTTTCGAAGATCTCTTCCTTCTCTTCGGGATCGAACATCAATTGCAACGATTCGATAGATGGCTCATTGGGATAGATGTAGATAAAGGATGCCCCCCCTAGAAACGTATAGGAGGTTTTCGCCTCATACGGCTCAAGAAAAGATGATTCTAAATTCTATTCTATATACTATATATTCTATAATCTATAATTATACTATTTATACTATATTATACTATATTATATCTTTACAGATATCTTTACAGAAAAAAAAATCTCAGTCGTACTCCTAACTCAAGTTGGATAGTTTTAAAAGAGTTCGAAAGGAAATCTTTATAATTTATTGAGCTGTCTCTAACTTCTTTTTTTGTCTACTTTTTGTTGAGACAAGTGAAAATAGTATTTACTTGTTCCGGAATTCGTTGTCTTTGCTTTACGACTTGTGAAATCTTTGGGTTTAGACATTACTTTGGTGATCCTTACTCCTTTTCAAAAAGGTAGCAACATACCTTTTTTTATATGGAAAAAAGAACAATCATACGAAAGATTGATTTCTTTGTGATACACTTTTGATCAAAACAGTTTTTAAATTTCGACAAATTTGACTTTTTTTTTATTTCAAACTTGTTAAAATTTTAACCTCTCCATTTATATATTCTATTGATGATCTATTTACAAAGTTGGTCTAACTTATTGATTGTCACTAACCCTAGATTATTTTCCCGATAAATAAATCAATCGTTTTTACTCGAGCTCCACCATATGCTATACCATTAGTCTTTTTATTTACCAACCTAAGGCAAATGAAATTAGGTTCCTAGCAGGACAAACTATGTCGAGACAAGAGCATCTTCATTCCTATAGAAAATGATGGATGGCAAAATCCACAGTCAATCATGTCCTTCAAGTCGCACGTTGCTTTCTACCACATCGTTTCAAACGAAGTTTTACCATAACATCCCTCTCCCTTGATTTTTATTTTGAAGCGTATGCAATTGATTCAATATGGAATCATGAATAGTCATTGGCTGAACCGATATATAATAATTTACACTTACCTATCCATAGATAGATAAGTTTTTGTCCGAAAAGGATTTCACTTAAATTAACCCCATATTTTATCATATGAAGAAAATCACATGAAAAAAAAATCTTTTATTTTTACTTTTATTCAAATATTCAAATGAAAAAGAAATCCCCATGAATGGCTAAAGATTTTCAGCTACTTAAACTAATCATAAAAACTATAACTATAGTAACTTTATACTAAACTAAATATTTCATTTCAATATTCAATAAAAAATATTAAATTAAATATTTTAATATTTTTTGAATGAAAAGAAAGATATGATTCTAAGAATCATTATTAAATTTCAGAATAAAGGAATAGAGAAGAATCCCTCGTTTATGATGAATAACGACCTGGGACGGAAGGATTCGAACCTCCGAGTAACGGGACCAAAACCCGTTGCCTTACCGCTTGGCCACGCCCCATTTTTCTTTTTTTTTTCTAAGAAAACCTAAACTCAATATTGATTATTCGTCAATAACCAACCAAAATAAATATAGGGACATGTTGTCCCTAGGATTCAACACATGTAGATATAGAATAAAAAAGATTCATTGATCATTACATAAAATTCAATTAAGATATTGTATGAAAGTCGAATTCCTTATATTCTAAGTATTTTAATTTAACTTGATTGTAGAATGTAAGGAAGTATTTTTGATTGAGGAGAGGTAAAAGAAAAAGAAGAATTTTTTTTATCTTTTATCCACCTTTTTTATTTTTATCTCATAAAAACAACTCAATCAAATCTGATAATTTATTATCATTTCAATTTCATTTTAAAGACCAAGAAAAAAATGTTTGTTATGTTTAATACTTTTAGTTTAATCTGTATCTGTCTTAATTCTAACCTTTATTCGAGTAGTTTTTTCTTCGCCAAATTACCCGAGGCTTATGCCTTTTTCAATCCAATCGTAGACGTTATGCCAGTTATCCCTGTACTCTTCTTTCTCTTAGCCTTTGTTTGGCAAGCTGCCGTAAGTTTTCGATAAAAAATGAATCTCTATTCAATTTATATTCGTGATTTCTTCGATAAAAAAAAATGATATTTTGATTAAAAAAATAAATAAGATCGGATAAGTCTGACATTAGGAACCCTCGATTAAAAAAGCTAAATTCTGGTATTTTATATTGTATATTGAATTGAATTTTAATAAGGGAGCGATGATTTTTGATCAGCTTATTTCTTCCTTTGTTCTAACCTTCTCTTTCTAAGATCCCATACAATATCTAATTATAGATATGACAATAAATTTTTGTTAACGAAAAAATCCGAATCTTATTACATTAGTATTACATTAGAAAGAAATTTGTGAAAATGAATTTTAAAAACTTACTTTTTTAATCTTTAGAGTGCCATATCAAAATAATGTAAATATATTAATGTATAGCGTGTGTCGTAAAATAGGTGATCTATTTCCTTTTTTAAATAAATGATATTATTTATCTTGGAGATTGTGTAATGCTTACTCTTAAACTCTTCGTTTACACAGTAGTAATATTCTTTGTTTCTCTCTTCATCTTCGGATTCTTATCTAATGATCCGGGGCGTAATCCTGGGCGCGAGGAATAAAAAAAGAGATGAGATTCGTTTTTAGTTTTTCATAGGTAAATCTATCAATAAATGGAATAGATACTAGATAAAGAAAGATAAAAATTTCATAAAAATAAAAGAAAATTAATAATAAAAAATTCTTAAAAATTATAAAAATTAAAGTGATCGGGTGGGTCGGAGAGAGGGGGATTCGAACCCCCGGTGCGAAAAATTCGTACAACGGATTAGCAATCCGACGCTTTAGTCCACTCAGCCACCTCTCCCCATTCAAAAATTCAAGTTTATCGTGTGATGTGACACGTGAAGCCAAGATTGAGAAAAATTTGTATTTTCCTTCTTTTTTATTAATTATAAGATTAAGTAATCTAAAAAAAAAAAAGTAATGTAATCATTGTATATAAGAATATAATTAAGAATATAATAAGAATATATACTTCACTTCTTTCATTTTAAATGAAATTCGAACAATAACAATAGATAAAAATCTAATAACTAAAATATAGAAAAAGTGTAATAAAAACACATAAAAAAATGGATATGGATAAAGTGTCAGATATCCACGAATTTGATCAGTAATTAAATTTTTATAATGAGTCGAAACAGATTTCTACATATAGAAAGAATACTTTATTTCTTATTTCTTTGATTTTGTACAAAGGGTTCGTTTACCCGGCCTGGTTAAGTACTGGCCGGGCCAGTACTTCTTTTGTTCCAACGAACAAAACAATTTTTGTTTTTATATTAAATCAAAATTCTTATCGAAACAAGAAGAGATATTTTGATTCCCATTATTAGTTATTAGAAATAGTGTTAGATTCTAATATATAGATTTATATAGATTATCTTAGAAATTCTCTAAATTATCTATAATCCAGTAAATTATCTTAAATTCTCTATAATCCAGGTTAATGTTAATATATATTAATATTATTAATTTTAATTTATATTTATTAATATTATTAATATTTATTATCTTAATCTTATTTCTATATACTAATATACTATATATATTTATACTATCTATATTTCTATCTATTTCTACATACTATATATTTTTATATTATTTATATTATATATAATATATTATAATATATTATAAATATAAAAATTATAAATATAAAATATAATTTGATTTTATTTTCTTTCAAGCCCGCGTCAGAACAAAATACATGTCAATGCTGGAATTTTAATGATTCTGATGCTATCTTTATCTTGACTGTGTCTCATTACTTTTTTGTCCAAATAGTGTTGGACAAATGGTCCATTCATATCCAATAATGAATATGTAGCGGGTATAGTTTAGTGGTAAAAGTGTGATTCGTTCTATTAACAACTTCAATAGTTAAGCGGTCTTTCCATTTTTTATTTTTCATATTCAGATCAAAAACTTTATTTCTTAAAAAGATTTAATCCTTTATCACCCAATATTTTTTTTGAGGAAATAAAATACATTCTCACGATTTCTATCCAAAAGTCAATCAGAATTGGAATAAAAAAAATTGGATTATGAAGTCGAGAAGCATAATTTTTTTGATTGGATCAATTCTTTCAATTGAATGAGTATGAATAAAGGGTCTATGGATGATAGTAGAAAACTTTCAATCGTAACTAAATCTTCAATTTTTGTGCTGAACTGGAAAAGGGAGATTGAAGCCAAATAGCTAGAAAACGATGGTTTTAGTTTACTAGAACCCTTTATTGTTTCAGCTCGGTAGAAACAAAATTTTTTCCCTTAGGATCCCACGAGTAGAAATAGGGAACGAAGTA